AACTGTTTCAAGCAAATGTGCATTCCCCACTTTTTTTGGACAGAGTAGACAAACCCCTCTTTTTTTCTTTTTATATTTCTGGGACGATGAAACGAATATCCCGAAATTGGATATATAAAAACAAAGAATCAGAAATTTATGATTATACAGAAAAAAAGATTAAGAAAAAAGACGAGGGCAAAAGAGAAAAATACAAAAGAGAAGAGAAAATGCGGCTAGAAATAGAAAAAGCTTGGGCTAGGAGTTTACTTGCTCAAATAATAAGAAGCTTCCTGTTAATAACACAATCGATTCTTAGAAAATATATTATCTTACCTTCATTGATAATAGCTAAAAACACTGCCCGTATGTTATTATTCCAATTGCCTGAGTGGTCCGAGGATTTCAAGGATTGGAATCGAGAAATGCATGTTAAATGCACTTATGATGGTGTCCCATTATCCCAAACAGAATTGCCAAAAAACTGGTTAAGAGAAGGTATTCAGATAAAGATCCTATTTACTTTTTGCCTGAAACCTTGGCACAGATTTAAACTAGAAACCTCTCATAAAGATCCAATGAAAAAACCGAAAGGTAAAAAGATTGATTTTTGCTTTTTAACAGTTTGGGGAATGGAAACTGAACTACCTTTCGGTTCTCCTCGAAAACGGCGTTCGTTTTTTGAGCCTATTTTTAAAGAACTAAAAAAAAAAATTAAAAAATTGAAAGCTAACTGTTTTATAGCTTTAACAATTTTAAAAGAAAGAACAAAATTGTTTCGAAAAGTCTCAAAAGAAACAAAAAAATGGATCACTCAAAGTATTCTATTTCTAAAGGGAATAATAAAAGAACTTTCAAAAAGGAATCCAATTCCATTTTTTAGGTTGAGAGAAATATATGAATTGGGCGAAACAAAAAAAGATTCGCTAATCAGTAATAAGATGATTCACAAATTATCCCTTCAAATTCAATCTCGGGAGTGGGCAAATTATTCATTAACAGAAAAAAAAAAAAAAGATCTGACTAAGAGAACAAACACAATCAAAAATCAAATAGAAAAAATTATAAAAGACAAGAAAAACGAATTTATAACTCAAGAAATAAATATTAGTTCTAACAAAATAAGTTATCAGGATAAAATATTAGAATCATCAAAAAAATTTTGGCAAATATTAAAAAGAAGAAATATTCGATTAATCCGTAAATTCTATTTTTTTATAAAATTTTTCATTGAAAAGATATACATAGATATTATTCGATATATCATTAATATTCCAAGAACCAGTACACAACTTTTTCGTGAATCAACAAAAAAAAAAATTGAGAAACTCATTTACAATAATGAAGCAAATCAAGAAAGAATTAATAAAACAACTAAAACTACAATTCATTTTATTGCAACTCTACAAAACTCACTTTCTAATATTGCTAATATTAGTATTCGAAATAAAAATGCAAAAGCTTTTTGTGACTTATCCTCCCTCTCACAAGCATATGTATTTTACAAATTATCACAAACCCAAGTTATTAGTTTTTATAAATTCAAACCTATCCTTCAATATCACGGAACATCTCTTTTTCTGAAAAATGAAATAAAAGATTATTTTGAAGAACAAGGAATATCTCATTCCAGATTAAGACATCATTATGGGTTAAGACAGAAAATCTTTTGGCATTCTGGAATGAATGAATGGAAAAACTGGTTAAGGAGTCATTATCAATACGATTTATTTCAGAGTAGATGGCTTAGATTAGTACCAGGACATTGGCGAAATAGAGTCAATCAACACTATATGGCTCAAAATAAAGATTTAACAAAATGGGATTCAGATGAAAAAGAAAGATTAATTCATTACGAAAAAAAAAATGATTTTCAAGCGAATTCATTACTGAATCAAGAATATAAACTGAATCAAGAACAAAAATATAAAAAATCGAATTTTAAAAAACACTATGGATATGATTTTTTATCATATAAATCTATTAATTATCAAGATAAGAGGGACTCATATACTTATGGATCGCCATTCCAAGTAAATAAGAGGAAAGAGATTTCTTATAATTACAACATGGATAAACGAAACTTTTTTGATACACTGGGGGATATCCCTCTCCATAATTATCTAGGAGAAGACGATATTCTAGATACTATGGGGAAATTTTCGCATAGAAAATTTTTAAATTGGCGAATTCTTCATTTTTGTCTTAGAAATAAGGCCGATATTGAGTCCTGGGTCAATACCAGTACCAAGAGTAACAAAAATATTAAGACTGTGGTTAATAATTTTCAAAAAATTGATAAAATTAATAAGGGGAACCCTTTTTATTTCACAATTTATCAAGATCAAGAAAGCAACCCATCCAAGAAAAAAAGAAGCCCTTTTGATTGGATGGGAATGAATGAAGAAATACTAAGTTATCCTATAGCGAATCTGAAACTTTGGTTCTTCCCAGAATTTGTGCTACTATATAATGCATATAAGGTTAAACCATGGATCATACCAATAAAATTACTTCTTTTAACTTTTCATGGAAATGGAAACATTAATAAAAAGATTATTGACAATAAAAAAAGGGACCCCCTTACAGCACCGAATGAAAAAAAAATTCTTGCATTAGAGAATCGAAATCAAGAAGAAAAAGAACCCATCGGTGAAGGGGATCTTGTATCAGATGCACAAAAACAAGGAAATTTTGGATCCGTTCTATCAAACCAAGAAAAAGATGTTAAAGAAGATTATGGTAAATCAGACAGAAAAAAACATAGAAAGAAAAAACAATCCAAGAGCAACACGAAAGCGGAGCTTGCTTTCTTCCTAAAAAGGTCTTTGCATTTTCAATTGAGATGGGATAAGTCTTTAAACAAAAGAATAATCAATAATATCAAAGCATCTAGTTTACTGCTTAAACTGATAAATCCAAACGAAATTGTTATATCCTCTATTCACAGGGGAGAACTGAATCTGGATATTTTGATGAGTCAGAAGGCTTTAACTTTTAGAGAATTACTGAAAAAAGGAATATTGATTATCGAGCCAGTTCGTCTGTCTGTCAAAAATGATGGACAATTTATTCTATATCAAACTATAAGTATTTCATTGGTTCATAAAAATAAACAACAAATTAATCAAAGATACCAAGAAAAAAACTATATTGATAAAAAGAATTTTGATGAATCCATTGCAAGACATCAAAAAATGACTGAAAATAAAGACAAAAATCATTATGATTTGTTTGTTCCTGAAAATATTTTATCCACTAACCACCGGCGAGAATTGCGAATTCGAATTTCTTTCAATTCAAGGGATAAAAATGGTATGCATAGAAATCCAGTATTTTTAAATAATGTAAAAAATTGGGGTCAAGTTTTGAATAAAAACAAACATCTTGATAGTGATAAAAAGAAACTAATTAAATTAAAGTTCTTTCTTTGGCCCAATTATCGATTAGAAGATTTAGCTTGTATGAATCGCTATTGGTTTAATACTAATAATGGCAGTCGTTTCAGTATGGTAAGGATACATATGTATCCACGTTTGAAAATTCGTTAATGGTCCATTTTCCCATATATTATGTATGGACCGTGTTGGGTATATGAAAACAAATAGATGGGCACAAGGATCGTCTTCCATTCCCTTCTGATAGATGATACTAATTTAATGACATACATATCAATTAGATCGACAAATGAATCAACAAAATCAATCCTCTTATTTGAACTCTAAAATTTTCTCTTTTGTAGAAATGTAGCACTCTTTTGTATCCCTATACGAATCAAATTGAAAACCGGATTGATTAATTTTATTTGAAAAAATTATAAAGTTCATAACGAACTTAAAATAATTGTGCATATCAAAATGACTGGTATTATTATTACTGATCGGTAAAATTCACATTCAAAAAAAGGGGGAGAGAAAATTTTGTTTTATGGTAAAAAATTCATTCATCTCAGTTATTTTGCAAGAAAAAAAAGAAGAAAACAAGGGGTCTGTTGAATTTCAAATAATCAGTTTCACCAATAAGATACGAAGACTTACTTCGCATTTGGAATTGCACAAAAAAGACTATTTATCTCAGAGAGGTCTACGTAAAATTCTAGGAAAACGTCAACGGCTGCTGTCTTATTTAGCAAAGAAAAATAAAATACGTTATAAAGAATTAATTAGTGAGTTGGATATTCGGGAATCAAAAAATCGTTAATTTGAAAATTTGGAATTAGTCGATTTGTTAGATTTTTCATTTTGATGTACTTCTTTTCGTTTTCAACAATTCATGTAAGAATGAATCGAGGAAAAACTTATGAATCTATCAGCTACAGAAAAAGACCTTATGATAGTCAATATGGGACCTCACCACCCATCAATGCACGGTGTTCTTCGTCTCATCGTTACTCTAGATGGTGAAGATGTTGTTGACTGTGAACCCATATTAGGTTATTTACACAGAGGAATGGAAAAAATTGCGGAAAACCGAACGATTATACAATATTTGCCTTATGTAACGCGTTGGGATTATTTAGCCACTATGTTCACGGAAGCAATAACCGTAAATGGACCAGAACAGTTGGGCAATATTCAAATCCCTAAAAGAGCCAGCTATATCAGAGTAATTATGTTGGAGTTGAGTCGTATAGCTTCTCATCTATTATGGCTTGGACCTTTTATGGCAGATATTGGTGCACAGACCCCCTTTTTCTATATTTTCAGAGAAAGAGAAGTAGTATATGATCTATTCGAAGCTGCCACCGGTATGAGAATGATGCATAATTATTTTCGTATCGGAGGAGTAGCGGCCGATCTACCTTATGGCTGGATAGATAAATGTTTGGATTTCTGCGATTATTTTTTAACAGGAATTGTTGAATATCAAAAACTTATTACGCGAAATCCTATTTTTTTAGAACGAGTTGAAGAGATAGGCGTTATTGGTGGAGAAGAAGCAATAAATTGGGGTTTATCCGGCCCAATGCTACGAGCATCTGGAATCAAATGGGATCTTCGTAAAGTTGATCATTATGAGTGTTACGACGAATTTGATTGGGAAATCCAGTGGCAAAAAGAAGGAGATTCATTAGCTCGTTATTTAGTCCGAATCAGTGAAATGACGGAATCCATAAAAATAATTCAACAAGCCCTGGAAAGCATTCCGGGGGGTCCCTATGAGAATTTAGAAATCCGATGCTTTGATCGAAAAAGGGATCCAGAATGGAATGATTTTGAATATCGATTCATTAGTAAAAAACCTTCTCCCACATTTGAATTACCGAGACAAGAACTTTATGCGAGAATGGAAGCCCCAAAAGGAGAATTAGGAATTTTTCTGATAGGGGATCAAAGTGGTTTTCCTTGGAGATGGAAAATTCGCCCGCCAGGTTTTATCAATTTGCAAATTCTTCCTCAGTTAGTTAAAAGAATGAAATTGGCTGATATTATGACGATACTAGGTAGCATAGATATCATTATGGGAGAAGTTGATCGTTGAAATGATAATTTATACAACAGAAGTACAAGATATCAATTCCTTTTACAGATTGGAATCTTTAAAAGAGGTCTATGGGATCATATGGATGTTTGTCCCTATTTTGACTCTTGTATTGGGAATCACAATAGGTGTACTAGTAATTGTATGGTTAGAAAGAGAAATATCCGCAGGAATACAACAACGTATTGGGCCTGAATACGCTGGTCCTTTGGGAATTCTTCAAGCTCTAGCAGATGGAACAAAACTGCTTTTCAAAGAGAATATTCTTCCATCTAGAGGAAATACTCGTTTATTCAGTATTGGACCGTCTATAGCAGTCATATCAATTTTACTAAGTTTTTCAGTAATTCCTTTTAGCTCTCGCCTCATTTTAGCCGATCTCAATATCGGTATTTTTTTATGGATTGCGATTTCAAGTATTGCTCCTGTTGGACTTCTTATGTCAGGATACGGATCAAATAATAAATATTCCTTTTTAGGTGGTCTGCGAGCTGCTGCTCAATCGATTAGTTATGAAATACCATTAACTCTATGTGTTTTATCAATATCTCTACGTGCGATTCGTTGAAATCGTTGAAATAGAAACTTTTATTTTCCCTATTCCTTTCGTTCTAGAAAATGAGCTGAATGGATTGAATAGATATCTTCGTTTTTTATTATCCTTCAGGTTGATAAACTAAATTAGCTAGTTATATATGAGTGAAAGAAAGCAGCTTATAAATTCGCAGTAAATTAAAAAAAAAAAAATTGAATCTCATTTCCTATGTACAAGAGTTAAGTGGAAGAAAACATAAGAGGAAGAAGTCTTTACCCCAAGACGGGTTGATTAGTCAATCTAGCTTGAAGCGGGCTCAAAAGATCAACCGTATATAGTTTTCGCTATCCTTTGTATGGATTCCCATACATGTATTGCCAAGCAAACGGGGGATTGAAGAAAAAAAATGAGTGGATGATTAGGAACACCAAAGTACACAAAGGATTAGTAATGGAGATTATGTAAATTATATAAAACTAAAAGGATATTTCTGGATAACATAAAAAGAATACTAATTGGGGCTTAAAATTAGTAGAAATGAGTAGGCAGTACTCCCCCCGATTCCGGTCCAGAGTATGCTCCTATCCACCGATTAAAGTAATGACTATCAGGAACGAAATAATCCTTTACTATTTTTTAGTTTAAGCCCCCATTCGTAGTTTTCTCAGATCAGAAAGAAGAATAGGAACGAAAAAAAAGAAACAATAAAGAATAAAACAGAAATTTTTTTTTTTCGTAATCGAAAACAATGGGTTGAAATATCTATTGATATTTCTACAAGAAGTATTTTATTGAAGGCTTAAGTTATTACTCAACAAATAAAAATTGAAATTATTAACGGGGTGAGATCAATTCCGAAGCACTTTTTTTTTTCGTCATAATATAGCAGACAGAATTCCAGTGGTATAATTTTGGACCTTCCAATCCATTTTTTCTCTATCTATTCTACAACCATACGAAGATAAATAATACGGATTCGGTCCTTAAATTTATTTGTGACCCACGAGGAGCCGTATGAGTTGAAAACCTCATGTACGGTTTTGGACTAGCGATGGAAACAGTGATGTTATCATCGACTATAATTATCTAACAGTTCAAGTACAGTTGATATAGTTGAGGCGCAATCAAAATATGGTTTTTGGGGATGGAATTTGTGGCGTCAGCCAATAGGGTTTATCGTTTTTCTAATTTCTTCTCTAGCAGAATGTGAGAGATTACCTTTTGATTTACCAGAAGCCGAGGAAGAATTAGTAGCAGGGTATCAAACCGAATATTCGGGTATAAAATTTGGTTTATTTTACGTTGCTTCCTATCTAAATCTATTACTTTCTTCGTTATTTATAACAGTTCTTTACTTGGGGGGGTGGAATATTTCCATTCCGTACGTATTCGTCCCTGAGCTATTTGAAATAAATAAAATGAATGGAATCTTTGGAACGACAATTGGTATCTTTATTACATTAGCTAAAACTTATTTGTTTTTGTTTATTTCTATCGCAACAAGATGGACTTTACCTAGGTTAAGAATGGACCAATTATTAAATCTTGGATGGAAATTTCTTTTACCCATTTCTCTCGGTAATCTATTATTAACAACTTCTTTCCAACTTCTTTCACTGTAAAGAAAAAAAGAATATAAGATTCATGACTTGGTTCAAACAAGAGAAAGAAACAAACATAAAAATATTCATCGATATTCACAATATGTTTCCTATGGTAACTGGGTTCATGAATTATGGCCACCAAACAGTCCGAGCAGCAAGGTACATTGGTCAAGGTTTCATGATTACCTTATCCCACGCAAATCGTTTACCCGTAACTATTCAATACCCTTATGAAAAATTAATCACATCGGAGCGTTTCCGCGGGCGAATCCATTTTGAATTTGATAAATGCATTGCTTGTGAAGTGTGTGTTCGTGTATGCCCTATAGATCTACCTGTTGTTGATTGGAAATTTGAAACGGATATTCGAAAAAAACGATTGCTTAATTACAGTATTGATTTCGGAATTTGTATATTTTGTGGTAACTGCGTTGAGTATTGTCCAACAAATTGTTTATCAATGACTGAAGAATATGAACTTTCTACTTACGACCGTCACGAATTGAATTATAATCAAATTGCTTTGGGCCGTTTACCGATGTCAGTAATTGACGATTATACAATTCGAACAATTTTGAATTCGCCTCAAAGAAAAACTGAGTAAGTAAACCTCCTATTCTATTAAAGATAGATTTCCAATTCTTTATAAGGTTCCGTTTTGGTTTAAGTTAAAAGAATGTTTGGTTTAAATTAAAAGAATGAGGCCTTTCTCCTTTCTCTTTGTTTGGTCAATAAATAAAAATGAAATTACAAATTAACTGGTTGATAAGAATTTCGAATTCATTTTTATTGAAAATCGATTAATATATTCGTAATTATTTCGAAATATATAGTTTCAAAAAAAAAACCTTTCGGACAAACAAAAAAAAAAGAATCAAAAACAAAACTGTCCAATAATTGTACTTAGATCAATTCACACCTAATAGATCTAATAGATTAGGATTTTATTCAATTAGGAACATATCATAAACAAAAATTCCTGGTCGGATCAATAAGATCATGAAAAGCATTTCGATTTATTTATCTCTATATAATGGATTTGCCTGGACCAATACACGATTTTCTTTTAGTTTTTCTGGGATCGGGTCTTATATTAGGGGGCCTGGGAGTGGTATTACTTACCAATCCAATTTATTCTGCCTTTTCATTGGGATTGGTTCTTGTTTGTATATCCTTATTCTATATTCTCTCAAATTCTCATTTTGTAGCTGCTGCCCAGCTCCTTATTTATGTGGGAGCCATAAATGTTTTAATCCTATTTGCTGTGATGTTCATGAATGGTTCAGAATATTATAAAGATTTTAATCTGTGGACCATTGGGAATGGCCTTACTTCGTTAGTTTGTACAAGTATTCTTGTTTCGCTAATTACTACTATATTAGATACATCATGGTACGGGATTATTTGGACTACAAGATCAAACCAAATTATAGAACAAGATTTGATAAGTAATAGTCAACAAATTGGAATTCATTTAGCAACAGATTTTTTTCTTCCATTTGAATTCATTTCAATAATTCTTTTAGTTGCTTTGATAGGTGCAATTGCTGTGGCTCGTCAGTAATAAATCTTTCTAACTAGAAATAGCCTAGAAATAGCAAGTAATCAAAATGAAACTTTTTTCTGTCTTATCGCATCTATTTTCCTTGAATTCTAGTTGAATATTGTTCGTGTATAAAATGGAAATTCGTTTAGTCGATATATTTCCAATATATTCTTGTTGTTCTAGTCTAGTCAATCAAATCCCTTGAATTATTGTTCATATTTAAATGAATCGAAATTGATAAGGAGTTGGTCAATGATGCTCGAACATATACTTGTTTTGAGTGCCTATTTATTTTCTATCGGTATTTATGGATTGATCACGAGTCGAAATATGGTTAGGGCCCTTATGTGTCTTGAACTTCTACTGAATGCGGTTAATATAAATTTTGTAATATTTTCTGATTTTTTTGATAGTCGGCAATTAAAAGGAAATATTTTCTCAATTTTTGTTATAGCTATTGCAGCCGCTGAAGCAGCTATTGGATCAGCTATTGTTTCCTCAATTTATCGTAACAGAAAATCAACCCGTATCAATCAATCAACTTTGTTGAATAAGTAATATTAATAATATTAAATTCTAAGATTCACCAATTTTAATTAGCATGTCCAATATGCTCGAATCTACATCCTGTTTTCGAAAACGTAAGAAATCAAAGTATCTTGGTCCTTTCTTATGAGTTGATCCTGAAGGAAATTGATTAGAAAATTTCTGGTAAATCGTTGATTCATCTGGTGTTTAACTATAATGATTCATTTACAAGTTTACTAGATTGAAATTTTATGATGTTCAAAAATTTATAGATCCCATGTCACATTCAGTAAAAATTTATGATACATGTATAGGGTGTACTCAATGTGTCCGAGCCTGCCCCACCGATGTGTTAGAAATGATACCTTGGGATGGCTGTAAAGCTAAGCAAATTGCTTCCGCTCCAAGAACAGAAGACTGCGTTGGTTGTAAGAGATGTGAATCCGCTTGTCCAACCGATTTCTTGAGCGTTCGAGTTTATTTATGGCATGAAACAACTCGAAGCATGGGTCTAGCTTATTGATACGTTCCAGAAAACCCTACTTGAATACATTTTGAATCCATTTGATTTTTTTACTGAAAAAACCCGTGCTAAAAAAGACTTTTTTTTTTAGCACGGGTTTTTCTGGTCCAAGTGTATCTTGTCTTTACCACGAATTATTTTCCTTGGTTAACAGTAATTGTAGTTTTACCAATATTTGCAGGTTCTTTAATTTTCTTTCTTCCTCATAGAGGAAATAAGCTAATTAAGTGGTATACCATGTATATATGCATATTCGAACTCCTTCTAACAACCTATGCATTTTGTTATCATTTCCGATTGGACGATCCATTAATCCAGCTGGCGGAAGATTATAAATGGATAAATTTTTTTGATTTTTACTGGAGATTGGGAATAGATGGACTTTCTATAGGGCCCATTTTACTGACAGGATTTATCACCACGTTAGCTACTTTGGCGGCTTGGCCAGTTACTCGAGATTCGCGATTATTCCATTTCCTGATGCTAGCAATGTACAGTGGTCAAATAGGATCATTTTCTTCTCGAGACCTTTTACTTTTTTTCATCATGTGGGAGTTCGAATTAATTCCCGTTTATCTACTTCTATCCATGTGGGGGGGAAAGAAACGTCTGTACTCGGCTACAAAATTTATTTTGTACACTGCGGGGGGTTCCATTTTTCTATTAATAGGGGTTTTGGGTATCGGTTTATACTGTTCTAATGAACCAACATTAAATTTTGAAACATTAGCTAATCAATCGTATCCGGTCGCACTGGAAATAATATTCTATATTGGATTTCTTATTGCTTTTGCTGTCAAATCGCCGATTATACCCTTACATACGTGGTTACCAGACACCCACGGGGAGGCACATTACAGTACTTGTATGCTTCTAGCCGGAATTTTATTAAAAATGGGAGCATATGGATTAGTTCGGATCAATATGGAATTATTACCCCATGCTCATTCCATATTTTCTCCCTGGTTGATAATAATGGGTACAATGCAAATAATTTATGCAGCTTCAACCTCCCTTGGTCAACGGAATTTAAAAAAAAGAATAGCCTATTCCTCCGTATCTCATATGGGTTTCATAATTATAGGAATTGGTTCTATAACTGATACGGGACTCAACGGAGCTATTTTACAAATAATATCTCATGGATTTATCGGTGCTGCACTTTTTTTCTTGGCAGGAACGAGTTATGATAGAATGCGTCTTGTTTATCTCGACGAAATGGGTGGAATGGCTATTCCGATTCCAAAACTATTTACGATGTTCAGTATCTTATCCATGGCTTCTCTTGCATTACCGGGCATGAGTGGTTTTGTTGCAGAATTGATAGTCTTTTTTGGAATAATTACCAGCCAAAAATATTTTTTAATGCCAAAAATACTAATTACTTTCGTAATGGCAATTGGAATGATATTAACTCCTATTTATTCATTAGCTATGTCACGTCAAATGTTCTATGGATACAAGCTATTTAATGCTCAAAGTTCTTATTTTTTTGATTCTGGACCACGAGAGTTATTTGTTTCGATCTCTATCTTTCTACCAGTAATAGGTATTGGTATTTATCCGGATTTCGTCCTCTCATTATCAGGTGAGAAGGTCGAAACTATTCTATATAATTATTTTTATAGATAGTTTTCATGAATAAAACAAAAAATCAAAAAGGAATCCTATGATTTTTAAAATTGTTCGTTGTACAGTGAAAAAAAAAGAAGTCTTTTTTTCTTCTCTTAAGTTTTAGTTAAGTAAAAAAAGGTAAAAGAATTCAATTGAATTTTAATCAGACATCTTTGGCTTTTGTTAGAACCTTTTGAATCAAGTAGTGGAGTGATTCAAAAGGTTCTTGACCGCTTACAATAAGTTTTCTTATATATACGCTGTCCTATGTTAGTATTTGGTAGGCTTAGCCTCTTTATTCAATTAGATGTTAATGTAAATGAACCATAACTATGTAAACCTATTCCTAATAGATTGACTCCAAAATAGCATATCCAAATTATAATAAATCCCATAGAAGCCACAAGTGCGGAATTTACACCTTCAAAATTTGTATTTGTTCGGGTATGTAAATAAATCGCGAATACGGTCCAAGTAATAAATGCCCAAGTTTCCTTTGGGTCCCAATTCCAATATGATCCCCACGCCTCATTAGCCCATACGGCTCCCGAAAGAATTCCTATGGTTAAAAAGAGAAACCCGAGACTAATAATACGATAACTCCAACGATCCAATTGTTGAGTCAATCGATACCTGTAATAATTTTTAGAAGAAAGAAAATAAGTGTTTAATAAAACATTGCTTCTTTCATTCATGTATTGGATTTCGCCAAACGAAAATGACTGATTTAATAAATTATTGTTTTTACCAATAATCTTTATGGTTTTTCGAAATGTAATGACTAGAAGAGCTAGTGATAATAATGATCCACATAAAAGAGCTGCATAGCCTAATACCATCATACTTACGTGCATCATTAACCACTGGGATTGGAGAGCAGGCACTAATATTGCGGATTGATGCATTTTGGTTAAAAGACCCGAAGTGGCAAAGCCTTGGGTAAAAATAGCACTTGGTGCGGTTATTGCGCTTAAACCATTTTTACCCTTTTTAAAATGGGAAACCATATGAATAAGGGAGAAACCCCATGAAAGAAAGATTAATGATTCATATAAATCACTTAATGGGAAATGTCCTGAATAAATCCAACGAGTGACTAATAATCCTGTTATAGAGAAAAAGGTAACTATCATGCCCTTTTCTGATGAATCATATAGTCCTACGACTTCATCGACTAATAAGAATAAGGTTAAAAAATGAATTGTAATTACAATTGAAACGACTGAAAAGGATATATGAGTTAATATATGCTCTAAAGTTGAAAAAATCATAAAAATTATGAAAAAAGCGAGGGTTTCTAGATTTTATGGAATGGAAATCAGGAATTAAATTCATTATAGGACTTATTCTATCTCTTTTAGAAGATACTATGCCGCCACTCGGACTCGAACCGAGATGCTCTAGCACTGCTTCCTAAGAGCAGCGTGTCTACCGATTTCACCATAGCGGCTTGCTCGAAATCATAATAACCCATTTTTTATTCAATCGTCGAGATTGAAGGCGAAGGGGTCAATTCAATGTAAAATGTCAAATTTTTTAGGAAGCATTTAATTTAAATTGATTAATAAAAACTCGTTTAAATTCGTTTAAATAGCAATTTAAAGGTTCAAAAAGAATCTTTATTATTTATCGTATCGTTTTATTTAATTATTCTTTTATTTAATTATTTCGTCAACAGAGATTTTTTAGTTTGTGTTTTCCTAAAAGAGAACTCCTCTATTGTAACTAAACTAACTAGTTGGAACTTCAATTCATAGATAAAATTCAACAAAAAAATGTTCTTTATTATTTTAAATATTTTAAATTTTTACTGATTCATTTCTCATTCTTTTATATCATTTTTATGAATCTATAAAAAAAATGCTTATCAATTGAATGAATAAATGAATGAAAAAATATGATTTTGCGAGATCCCAATTTCAGTACCACATCCAACGATTTCAAAAGATTTATGTAATTTGTATAACTTTGTATTAATTGTTAGGATTTTGCGTTTTAAGGATTTATCAAACCAACTAGATATTGGGTTGTACACGTTACGTTATATAAAAAGCGTTTCGATTCCTGTCATAATTGTACCATACTTCAAAAAAGTAAAAAAGTATTTCGAATTTCGAATTCTAAAAATAGATCTTGATTGATCTTCTTATACAAACATAGGATTTTTTTAGATCACTTAAAATTGATACATTATTTGTATATCCACTAAATTAGAAAGGGGGTTTTTCTCAATTTGGTTGAAAGCAAGGGAAGGATATATAGTAATTCATAGAAATAATGATTCATAAAGTTACAAAATTTAAACTTAATGGATTCGTTTCGACAACCCAGTTAAAGCTCTTATATATTCTATAAGATATATGTACTCAGCTATAGCTATAGTATAAATATAAAAATTATTATTATTTAATTATTTAGTATTATAAATTGTATAAAAATAACAAATTATTATAACACTAACATAACCAATGGGCGATGGGGAAAATAACAATCCCCAGCCCGGAAATGAAAAAAAAAATATTCAAAAAAGAAAACCTTTGTATCTGATTCGAGTTAAACCAATTCAGATTACTCCAAATTTATTTGTCGTAAAAAAAACTTTTTGAATTACCCGTAGAAAGAGATTTCGCTAATGAAAAAGCTTTCAACGCCGCCCAATAGCCTTTCTTTTTCCAAACATTTTTTCGAATACGCTTTTTTGATGTAGAAGTACGTTTTTTTGGAACTGCCATTCAAAAAAAAGGTTATTCAGTGCCATAGTTGGATGTCAAAGACATCTAGTTTTAAAACAAAATGATCGGTCTCTTTATGTCATTATTTAGCTATTCCTATAGATTTTCTAGATTATAATTCTATATATACTACTATACGAATTTCATATAAATAGAGATGGGAAAATAACAGAAAATGCTTCTATTCTAGAACAAAAAAACAATATGATATAACCTTTTTTTATTTATAGTCCATACACTATCCAGAAAACAAAATAAGAATTTGTATTTAATTTAGTGGTATCTTTCTTTTTTCTATCTCCATTCAGATTAGGCTCTATTATGACATATAAATCGAATTGATGAAATCAAAAAAACGTAAAAAAAAAAAAAAGAATTCTTTTTTTTCATTAGTAACTCGGTGATATTATTTGATTACTTCTAATTTCGAAATTTGAATATTTTTGAAATATGCGAGA